TTAACTCACTCGTGAGTTCCCGCGGAATCGAATCTGTTGATTCGAAATCAAGGAATCGGTAGATGTCACAGATGATGAATCAATCTTCTTTTTTCTATCCCTACCCTTGTCAACTATATCTTTATTAATCTTTATTAGTGTCGTCTATAATAATGACTGATGAATCAAGAACTTTCAATTGGAACGAACTTATTCTGTCAATTAGTGTTTTTTCTTATCATCTTATCCTGTCTTCATAAATTTTCTTGCAAAAAGGAAAACTTAGGTAAGTGCTTTATAAAACATATGTAAAAAAAAGAACATATCTCATTTAGCTCTTTCATGCCTACCATAACTAGTTATTTTGGTTTTCTACTGGCTGCTTTAACTATAACCTCAGCTCTATTGATTGGTCTGAGCAAGATACGACTTATTTGAAATTCATTGAATGAATGAACAATTAATTCAAATAAACAAACTTTTTCTGTAGGGTTTTCAGGTATTCTCTAGTTTCATCCTTCATCCATTTTCAACTCTTGGCTTAGTATTGAGATTCATGGGCTGATTGGAATTACTATTTATTAATATTTAGGGATAGCTATTACTTCGATTTTCTCCCCCTTCAAACAAATTGAAATGATTGAAGTTTTTCTATTTGGAATTGTATTAGGTTTAATTCCTATTACTTTGGCCGGATTATTCGTAACTGCATATTTACAATACAGACGCGGCGATCAGTTAGACCTTTGATTGAGTAAGATCTCTTTCTTTAATTGACCTCCTCCTTAATCTGCAGGAGGTCAATTTCAATTTGAGTTAGTAATGTTATTTTACTGTAATTCGACATTACAATGATAAGAACATGATATAATCACGCTCTGTAGGATTTGAACCTACGGCATCGGGTTTTGGAGACCCGCGTTCTACCGAACTGAACTAAGAGCGCTTTCCTATGACATGGCAGGAGATAGAACTAAACTAGAAAGAAAAGGATTTTTTCCTACCCCACCCCCGCCCCAACCCAATCTATTAGTTAGCATGCATCACAGTATTCGAAAATACTAGAATATGTCCAACTTGAGTCGACCTCGATGGATTTCCCGTTACTACCTATAAGAGAAGTAATATGGTAGGGATGACAGGATTTGAACCTGTGACATTTTGTACCCAAAACAAACGCGCTACCAAGCTGCGCTACATCCCTTTCCATCAGTTGTACTATGTCATTGTACAGAATCCCTGTCTTGTTTTCCAATATTATGATTTCCCCTATCCCATAGAGGATACTATTTCTCTTGCCATTTCTTCTTTTTGGTTTCTTATAGTTATAATAATAATAATAAACATATAAACATACGTATAAACATATATAAAGAAAGAATCTTTTTGGGAATGCTAGAGAAGAAGGGATTCCCTTTTGTAATTCTGTTTTAGGAACGGGTGGATCTCGTTTACCGGATTATTCTACCTAACTTTTTTAGTTAGGAGATTCTGTGTACAATTTAACTATATCTAACTATAGAAATAGTTATTCTATCTATATAGTTAGATGCGTCCATCTGATAATATATCATATGCATTATGATAATAATAAAAATAAAAAAGGAGGCTTTGCAATGCGAGATATAAAAACATATCTCTCCGTGGCACCCGTGTTAGCTACTTTATGGTTCGGTTCTTTAGCGGGTCTATTGATAGAGATCAATCGTTTATTCCCGGATGCGTTGGTATTCCCCTTTTTTTCATTCTAGTTTTTGGGATAGAAGGGGGTGAAGAAGATTATAGATACTCAAAATTCTTTGTTACTAATTTCCTTCTTTTTTTTCATTTGGTTGAGATAAGAAGGAAAGAAAAAAGTGGATTGAACCCCAGCGAAGCTCGAGCTCAGGATAGAATTAATCGGGGGAGAGCAAAGAAAAAATGTGATTTTAGGGCACAGGATGTTTGAGACCACACAAGATAGTAAATGAAATACTGAGATTCAAAAATGGTTGATAGTTAGAAAAAATTGTATTACTTAGTATTACTCCATTGATGGAAATAAAATCTTTCCCAATTCGATTTTATGTTAGAAACTTCGATTTCTTTTTTGCCCCTTTTTTTTGATTCAGGTAAAAAATAGAAGAGTTGAGTAAATCAAAAATGTAAAGGAGGTTCATGGCCAAGGGTAAAGATGCTAGAGTAATAGTTCTTTTGGAATGTACCAGCTGTACCCGAAATGGTTTCAATAAACAAAAAAAACCATCGGGCGTTTCAAGATATATTACTCAAAGGAATCGACACAATACACCCGGTCGATTAGAATTGAGAAAATTTTGCCCATATTGTAACAAGCATACGATTCACGGAGAGATAAAGAAATAGAGTGAGTAGAGTATCTGTGTTGTGTCCCCTTTTGAAGTTAAGCAAGGAAAAGGAAGAAATAACATATTATATATATATATATAAATAAATCAAATCCTATTTCCGTTGGATCCGAAAAAAAAAAATAAATAAATGAAGAAATCAAATAAAATAGGATTTTAGAGATAAGAAATGAACTATGGATAAAACCAAGCGACCCCTTCGTAAATCCAAACGATCTTTTCGTAGGCGTTTGCCCCCACCAATTGGATCGGGGGATCGAATTGATTATAGAAACATGAGTTTAATTAGTCGATTTATTAGTGAACAGGGAAAAATATTATCTAGAAGAGTGAACAGATTGACCTTGAAACAACAACGATTAGTTACTATTGCCATAAAACAAGCTCGTATTTTATCTTCGTTACCTTTTCTTAATAATGAAAAACAGTTTGAGAGACCTGAGTCAATCCCTAAAACTGCCGGCCCTAGTATCAGAAATAAATAGGCCTACTCCTGAAGAAAAAAACTTTAATTGGAACTCAAACTTCGATTGAAGTTCTTTTGGAAAAGCCGAGAGATTTTATTGTCACGTCGTAATAGAAAAAAAGAATCGGTTAAGAAGAAATCTTTTTTTTTAACGTGTTGGTTCATTCTTTCTCTTAGCATATGAATTTATACTGTACCTCCCCGGAGTTCATTCTCCGGGGAATTCCGTTTAAATCATTTCGTTAAATTCTTCACATTCTCCCGATTTGATGATCTCATTAGAAATCATGTAAAAACAATTCCTATTTGATATAGCTATTTGCGCAAGTATTTTACGATTTAGAAGCAATTGTCTCTTGTACAAATCGTGTATTAATCGACTATAACTATAGGATACCCCGCCCCCCCGGATTATAGCATTTATTCGAGTGATCCACAAACGACGAAAATCTCTCTTTTTCCGGCCTCTATCCCGATGAGCAGAAACCAAAGCTCTCATTTTCTGTTGAGTAATAGTTCGAGTAAGTCTTGAATGAGCCCCTCGAAAAGTTGATGCAAATAAACGAATTTTTGTTCGGCGCCTGCGAGCTATATATCCTCGTCTAACTCTGGTCATTGAATCAAATAAAACTTTGATGAATAACTAATTGATTTTTTTCTTTCAGTCATTCTTACCCTTCCCTAGTTTAATAATTAATAACAAAACGGATTATTCCGATGTATAAAATATAAATTCCAACGGCTTTTGCTACTATGACCTTCCCAACCACTATTTTCTATTTCTTTCAGGCATTTCACCTCCAAACAAGAAATTGGACCAATATAAATAGAATATTGTATTGGACATAAAAAAAATAGTAAAGTAAAAAGTAATAAGTAATGTAAGTAATGGTAGTAAATTACTAAAAAAAAATAGCGGTTTCCATCGTTTCTATGGTCACTTCTTAAACGGTGAGGCCCTCTCTATACACCGGAGCCCCTTCCTCATTTAATCAAAGTTATTGGGAACTTGTACAGTTCACACAAACCTTTTGGCTCTACCCATGAATTCTCGAGTAATAGGTCTTTTCACAATGAAGATCTATCCATACAGTAACGGCATTTAATTAGGAAGGTTGGCTAGGTAGCTGGCCCTCTTAGTCCGTTCTTGCAAGAGTTGGAACAAAATCTTCCCGCTCTTAAATACGATTTTCCCGCTTAATGGATAACCATTGCTACCAGTGGGGAATTGCTTTTCAACTCCAATTGAATTGATTGGATTTGCACCAATAGAAGCCATAAATTCCCTAAAATATAGGATAGGGTTCCGGGCTCATCGATTCTACCCTATTCATTGCTACCGATCATTGATACTGGGAAAATCATATTGTTTTCTTCAGCTCATGATCTAAACGAGTCGCACATACACCCTAGTACATGTTCCTCGGCGCTGAGGACACCCCCGAAGAGCAGGGGATTTCGTGACATTTCGGATTGGCTGTCTTGTGTTTCTAATAAGTTGTTTAATGGTTGGCATCTTGAATTCTGAATCGTATACCGAATGGGCTGGTTTAGATCCATCCTAACCGGATGAGTATGAATTATTTCATACTTCAAGTAATTTGACTGGGGTAAGAAAAAGGAAAAAATACGAAATTACAGATTATTTGAATTATGGCTCGAAACAGGATTGCAGGTTTATGTGAAATTCCCGCTATTTTCGACGGCTACAAGATCAACAATGCCATGAGCTTGGGCTTCTGTTGCTGACATAAAGACATCCCTTTCCAGGTCTTCAGATACAACCCATAAGGGGTTGCCCGTTCTTTGTACATAAACCCTTGTGAGGGTTTCGCGGAGTTTCAGTAATTCTTCCGCTTCCAGGATAAATTCTCCTGTAGGTGCCTCATAAAAAGAACTAGCAGGTTGGTGGATCATAACCCTGATGATATAAGATAATAAAAGGTTCTTCTGCTTCGCACGGTCCCGCGAAGGGAAGGAAAAATAGAACAAGAAGAAAAAAGAAAGATAGAATTGAACAACCGTACAGGCATGTTTTGCGCATTGCATACGGCTCTGTTATGGAATTTTGTTTTCCCTCCTCTCTTTAAGAGAGAGAAAAATAGGATCTATCAGATCCAGTAAGCCATTTACCATCCTTTTTTAGGAGGAATCAAAAAATACTATGATGGTTCCGTTGCTTTAGATATTTTATCTTATTATCTATCTCGTTTGCAATTCAGCAATCCCAAAGTGTTTTCTTGATCCGAAAAACGAAGGAAAAATGAAAATGATCTTTTTTTTGTATTCTTTCATAATATAAATATTGGAAAGAGACTTCGAGTGTAGAAGCAAAAGGGTTTGTGACGCTGAAACGGATCCCCCATCCATAAGATCAAATCCGGAATAACCTTTGTTTCATACTACTACCTCGATACATAATCACATGTTGTGAAAAACAAACAAAATTGTTTGCTCATATCAAATCCCAAATGCCATGCTATTATTACTTAATATTCATATTTTATATGGCGAAGGCATAGTCTTCCTCTTTTTTTTTCTTAAAAAAACTCATTGGCGCCAAGCGTGAGGGAATGCTAGACGTTTGGTAATTTCCCCTCCGACCAGGATGAAAGATCCCATTGAAGCTGCTAATCCCATGCATATTGTATGTACATCTGGTGACACAAATTGCATAGTATCATAAATAGCTATTCCCGGGATTACCCACCCGCCGGGAGAGTTTATAAACAAATAAAGATCCCTAGTACCATCCTCTATACTGAGATATACCATCAAACCAACAATTTGATTCGAGATCTCGCTATCAACTTCTTGGCCTAAAAAAAGTAATCTTTCTCGATGAAGTCGGTTGATTAGGACAAAATTTTATCCCTTAGGAACCGTACGCGCATCTTTAGATGCATACGGTTCAAAAAAAAAAAAATAAATAAATTGTGTGAAAGAAAGAATCAATGTGTCGACCCCAGCCCCCCTTTTCGTAGCAAGCTTTTACTAAGGAAAGAAACCAAGCTAAAGAGGGCTTTTCCGCTATTTTTAAAGAAAGATGAATAAGTTTCCAATTACTTCTTTTTAACCTATAAAAAAAAAGAATTCATTGAACTTATCGAATTAACCTCTCATTGATGTATTGTCACATTGGGATTCAAATCACAATGTTATTTTCTTGTTCCTGAATGGGTCCCCTCAATTCTTTTTTTAGGTTTATTTTCTACTCCGGGTAAAGATCCGCCCGAATTGGATTCGCACATATAGGACAAATGCCGCCTATACCACTTCTTTTTGGTACCATTTTTTTTTCAATTTCTTTTCATCATTTCTCATGTTTTCTTTTTCAAAATATGCAATGTATTTATCATATTACTTGATTGATTGGCAAGTTTGAGGTCGCTTCTATGATTAAGATTAAATAAGAATCTTTTATGATACTAGTAGTAAATGCGTAGGATTACTAATTTGAAATTTTCTGAACGGAGCCTGTATACTTTATACTTTCATTTTTGAATTCAAAAATTGATATTTATTTTTTTTTCTTGTTAATCTAACCATAAATCTTATTAATTGATAATAATCCCCAAAATCAACAAACAAATAAATTGATCTAATTACACTTCACGCTCCGAATTCTTGATAGTTTATGATATAATCAATCTTTCTTGGGGAAGACGGGGGATATCTCAATCGGGAGAGAGAACGGGGAAATACCATATGACCCAATATGTCTGACAAGTCGCACTATACGTCAACCCAAGCCGCGTCTTCCTCTCCAGGACTCCGAAAAGGTACTTTTGGAACACCAATGGGCATAAAATGAAAGAAAAGGGAGTTAAGTACTATACTTTACTTTTATGTGGAAACGTAACAATAGATTTTTTTGTCTTCCTATTTTGATTTTCTCGTTTTCCTAGTCGAATATTGTTGTTTATCATATTTTATCCATAGATTTAGGTTGAATAAAGTCAAAATCTTACGAATGGATCTCCGAATGATGAGCAAGCCTTTTTGTATTGCATTTGCTCCAAAAGTGGGCCCAATCCCCATTGCGTATTGGTACTTATCGGGTATAGAATAGATCTGTTTCTCTTTGCTCCTACGAACGGAATTGTTCAATTATTACTAACGGAACGGAATAAATAATAAATATGAACTGTTGATTCGAGATAATCCAATGGAAGGGTAAGGTGCATAGCATAGTCTTTTCCAACTCAATGCGAGAAAGTCACATAGTGTCTATTTTTTTTTTCATAAAGGGGTTTTTCTATGGGTTTGCCTTGGTATCGTGTTCATACCGTCGTATTGAATGATCCCGGCCGATTACTTTCTGTCCATATAATGCATACAGCTCTGGTTTCTGGTTGGGCCGGCTCGATGGTTTTATACGAATTAGCGGTTTTTGATCCCTCTGACCCTGTTCTTGATCCAATGTGGAGACAGGGTATGTTCGTTATACCCTTCATGACTCGTTTAGGAATAACAAATTCATGGGGTGGTTGGAGTATTACCGGGGGGACTATAACGAATCCGGGTATTTGGAGTTACGAAGGTGTAGCCGGGGCACATATTATGCTTTCTGGTTTGTGCTTCTTAGCAGCTATCTGGCATTGGGTGTATTGGGACCTAGAAATATTCCGCGACGAGCGTACGGGTAAACCCTCCTTGGATTTACCCAAGATTTTTGGAATTCATTTATTTCTTGCCGGAGTGGCTTGCTTTGGGTTTGGAGCATTTCATGTAACAGGCTTGTATGGTCCTGGAATATGGGTGTCCGACCCTTATGGCTTAACCGGAAAAGTACAACCTGTAAATCCATCTTGGGGGGCAGAAGGTTTTGATCCTTTTGTTCCAGGAGGAATAGCCTCTCATCATATTGCAGCGGGGACATTAGGTATATTAGCAGGCCTCTTCCATCTTAGTGTCCGCCCGCCCCAACGTTTATACAAAGGATTACGTATGGGCAATATTGAAACTGTCCTTTCTAGTAGTATCGCTGCTGTCTTTTTTGCAGCTTTCGTAGTTGCTGGAACTATGTGGTATGGTTCAGCAACTACCCCAATTGAATTATTTGGGCCCACTCGTTATCAGTGGGATCAAGGGTACTTTCAGCAAGAAATATATAGAAGAGTTAGCGCTGGGCTAGCCGAAAATCTGAGTTTATCAGAAGCTTGGTCTAAAATTCCCGAAAAATTAGCTTTTTATGATTACATTGGTAATAATCCGGCAAAGGGAGGATTATTCAGAGCAGGCTCAATGGACAACGGCGATGGAATAGCTGTTGGCTGGTTAGGGCACCCCGTCTTTAGAGATAAAGAAGGTCGTGAACTTTTTGTCCGCCGTATGCCTACCTTTTTTGAAACATTTCCAGTAGTTTTGGTAGATGGAGACGGAATTGTGCGAGCAGATGTTCCTTTTAGAAGGGCGGAATCCAAGTATAGTGTGGAACAGGTAGGTGTAACTGTTGAGTTCTATGGTGGTGAACTCAATGGAGTTAGTTATAGTGATCCTGCTACTGTGAAAAAATATGCTAGACGTGCTCAATTGGGGGAGATTTTTGAATTAGATCGTGCTACTTTGAAATCAGATGGTGTTTTTCGCAGCAGTCCAAGGGGTTGGTTTACTTTTGGACATGCTTCATTTGCTTTGCTCTTCTTTTTCGGCCACATTTGGCATGGTGCTAGAACCTTGTTCAGAGATGTTTTTGCTGGTATTGATCCAGATTTGGATTCTCAAGTAGAGTTTGGAACATTCCAAAAAATCGGAGACCCAACCACAAGGAGACAAACAATCTGATACAACATTGCTCTGGTATATGTATATTTCTCTTCTATTTTTTTTTTGCTAATCTAATATAGAGTATCGGAAAAGTCTTGATTTGGATCATTGCTTTCCTTTGACTCTTTCCCTTTCTTCCGGGAAATGATTCCAAATGCACAGGTACGTAAGCTATAATTGTAAACCACGATCGAATCTATGGAAGCATTGGTTTATACATTCCTGTTAGTATCGACTCTAGGGATAATTTTTTTCGCTATTTTTTTCCGAGACCCACCTAGGATTTCTACTAAGAAGATGAAATGATTTTTGATTATCTCAATTTCAATTAAAATAACAAACCTCCCTATTATATTGGGAGGTTTGTTATTTCAACTAGTCCCCGTGTTCTTCGAACGGATCTCTTAATTGTTGAGAGGGTTGCCCAAAAGCGGTATATAGGGCATACCCAGTAAAGCTTACAAGTGAACCAGATATGAAGATGGTGACTAGGGTTGCTGTTTCCATTATTATAGAATTTTAAGACCATGAATGGTGGATCTACGTTACAATAAGATCCGTTTATTTACAACGGAATAGTATACAAAGTCAACAGATCTCAATCAATGCAATAGGATTTATGGCTACACAAACCGTTGAGGATAGTTCCAAATCTGGGCCAAGACGAACTGTTATAGGGGATTTATTGAAACCTTTGAATTCGGAATATGGTAAAGTAGCCCCTGGGTGGGGAACGACCCCCTTGATGGGCGTCGCAATGGCCTTATTTGCGATATTCTTATCCATTATTTTGGAGATTTACAATTCTTCCGTTTTACTGGATGGAATTTTAGTCAGTTAGTTCTATAATAACTATGAAGTCCTGATGTTTCAATCAAAATCAAGAAAACCCGGGCTTTTCCATTCAATCCTAAATTTTGGAAGACTCGGGTTACTGGGTTGGTAGTTCGATCGTGGAATTCCCTTGTTTCGTTATTTCCGGAATATGAGTGTGTGACTTGTTCTAATTGATCCTATTGATAGTACAGAAAACAGATCTGTCATCTCGATAGAGATGGGCTTTGCCTCGTCGGATATTTATTCGAGTATCTGGAGCACAGAATATATGGAATAGATCAAGAAATATTTGAACTATGATTCATGCGTACTATTCATACCTCGCAGCCGGACTCCCAAAAATGTGTAAAGGGGTCTCAAATAGTTTTTCTTCTTTCCGAAGCACTCTTATCCTAGACTGAAAGAGATATAGCTATATTTACTTGGATTTTTATTTTTATCCATAACACCCATTATCCATTCATTGATAAGTGATGATCAAAGGGTTCTTACTCAAAGAACTTTTTGGTTTGGGGGCTTTTTGAATCATCGTGGTTCTAGTATGAATCTGAGGTTTTAATCAAATCATAGGGTCTCAACAAGA